TATGTCTCACGTATATACCTTTTTAATTAGAAACGGATATTTTTCTTTAATTATTCAAAAAAAAAAAAAAGAAAAAAATGAAATGAAAATAAAAAATAGCATGTGAATTATATGAAAAGTCAAGGGCAACAATCATTTTAGTTTATCATGGGAAAAGATACGATTGCTGACATAATAACCTCTATACGAAATACTGACATGAATAGAAAGGGAACGGTTCGAATACTATCTACTAACATCACCGAAAACATTGTAAAAATACTTTTACGGGACGGTTTTATTGAAAGCGTGAGAAAGCATCGGGCGATTGACAAGGATTTTTTAGTTTTAACTCTACGACATAGAAGAAATAGAAAAGGATCATATAAAAAAACTATTTTTAATTTAAAACGGATCAGCAGGCCCGGTCTACGAATCTATTCTAATTATCAACGAATTCCGAGAATTTTAGGAGGAATGGGGATTGTAATTCTTTCTACTTCTCGAGGTATAATGACAGATCGAGAGGCTCGATTAGAAAGAATTGGCGGAGAAATTTTGTGTTATATATGGTAATCTTTATGATATACGAATTCTATGATAAATTTACACACATATATATTGGTGAAAAAAAGGGAGAAAAAAAACAAGTTTATAATGTCACTCCTCGTCCATTAGTTAATACGTGAAGGTTTTTTTTAACTCGAATAGGAATAGAATATACGAAAAAAATGGCTTTATGATGGTTTAGTTTCAATTAATGCATCACTTCCCAATGGTATATTCCGGGTTCGTTTAGATAATGAAGATCTGATTTTAGGTTATTTTTCAGGAAGTCAACATTGTTTTATACATATACTACTTAAAGTTAAAGTAAAAATGAAAGTAAAAACAAAAAACAGAAGTAAATCATTTTTTGAGTCAACCGGAGGGCATATAATTTATAGACCCCGGAACAAAGATTAGAATGATTAGACTGTTTTTTCAACTTCAACATTCCTTTTTAGGGAATACAATTAAAAGTTCCAAATTTCAGGAAAATATATTTTCTTACAATAAAATAGATTCAGAATTAAGTTAAGGAATGAAAAATATGAAAATAAGGGCCTCTGTTCGTAAAATTTGCGAAAAATGTCGACTGATCCGTAGGCGAGGACGAATTATAGTAATTTGTTCCAATCCAAGACATAAACAAAAACAAGGATAATATTTCCAAAAACAAGAAAGAGAGTTTTCTAAAGCTAAAAGACCAGATTTCAATTAAAATTATAAAATTCCATTTCCTATTCAATATATTATATTGAATAGAAAATATAAACAATTGAAATAATTTTTAAATAATTTAAAGTAGAAATAGGTTCTATAGAAATATAGAAATTCATTTCGAATTCATTATTTAATTCTATAATTGAATTTAATTCTATATTCTATAATATATATTTTAATAATATATATTTTAATTCTATAATAATATTTTAATTCTATAATATATTTATAGAAATATATTTATAGAATTTATAGAAATATATTTATAGAATCGAATTTCGAATAGAATTCGATAATATATCTATAATATAATAAATAAATAAAATAAATATTGATATAATATAATAAAATTAAGAAATATAGAAATATATAATATAATAAAATTAAGAAATATAATATAATAAAATAAGAAATAAAAGATTTGTTTTTGACATGAAATGGATATATCCATATTTCTCTGACTTATATTTATGAGATAATAAAATATGGCAAAACCTATACCAAAAATTCGTTCACGTAGAAATGGACGTATTGGTTTACGTAAGAATGTGCGTAGAATACCAAAGGGAGTTATTCATGTTCAAGCTAGTTTCAACAATACCATTGTGACTGTTACAGATGTACGGGGTCGGGTGATTTCTTGGTCCTCCGCCGGTACTTGTGGATTCAAGGGTACAAGAAGGGGGACACCCTTTGCCGCTCAAACCGCAGCAGGAAATGCTATTCGGACAGTATCGGATCAAGGTATGCAACGAGCAGAAGTCATGATAAAAGGTCCCGGTCTTGGTAGAGATGCGGCATTAAGAGCTATTCGTAGAAGTGGTATACTATTAAATTTCATACGGGATATAACCCCTGTGCCACATAATGGATGTAGGCCCCCTAAAAAAAGACGTGTGTAAAAGTAAAAACAAACATGGAAGTGATTTCAAGAGAAATAAAAAATTCAAGGATTTAATCAAAATATATTATTATGGTTCGGGAGAAAGTAAGAGTATCGACTCGGACACTACAATGGAAGTGTGTTGAATCAAGAGCAGACAGTAAGCGTCTTTATTATGGACGCTTTATTCTGTCTCCACTTATGAAAGGTCAAGCCGATACAATAGGCATTGCGATGCGAAGAGCTTTGCTAGGAGAAATAGAGGGAACATGTATCACACGTGCAAAATCTGATAAAATACCACATGAATATTCTACCATGATAGGTATTCAAGAATCAGTACATGAAATTTTAATGAATTTAAAGGAAATT